TCTCGAACCATAGTAATTTTATTTGATCAGATCATTGAATCGTTTATTTCTCTTGAAACCCTTTCATCCTTTATGTAGTTCTATACACGTCTTTTTTTAGGGGGTCGACAACCATTATGTGGCATAGGAGTTACATCTCGTACGAAACTTAAAAGTATACCGCTTCTACGAATAGCGCGTAATGCTGCATCTCTTCCTAGTCCAGGGCCTTTTATCCTTACTTCAGCTCGTTGCATACCTTGATCCACTACTGCTCGAATAGCATTTCCTGCTGCGGTTTGAGCAGCAAAAGGTGTTCCTCTTCTTGTGCCCCTGAATCCACAAGTACCTGCGGAGGACCAAGAAATCACCCGACCTCGTACATCTGTAACGGTCACAATGGTATTGTTGAAACTTGCTTGAACATGAATAACTCCCTTTGGTATTCTACGTAGATTTTTACGCGAACCACTACGTGTATTTTTACGTGAACCAATTCTTAATATAGGTTTTGCCATATTTTTTCATTTCACAATAAATATATGGATATATCCATTTCATGTTAAAACCAAACTTTTTTTGCCAGCTCTTTTGAAGTGCCTTTTCCTTTCTTTTATTTACTTTAGTAAGATTATCCTTGTCTTTGTTTATGCCTCGGGTTGGAACAAATTACTATAATTCGTCCCCTCCGACGGATTAGTCGACACTTTTCACAAATTTTTCGAACGGAAGCCCTTATTTTCATAGTTTTTGTTCCTTAATTCTCTGAATATACTTATTGTTTGACGAAAAAAAGGTTTATTGATATTTTTGAATCTTTAATTCTATCTTCGTGACAAGAATGTTTAAATTCACAAAACCACTTACTCATTTGAATCCTTGTTATGGAGGCTAGAAAACGGCTGTCCCCTGATTAACTTATATCTACGAACTTACTAAATTTTTTCTCTTTTTCTCCTACAAGTATACCTATAGTCGAATCCTTTCAGAAGCATGACTTAAAATAAAAAAACTCTTGAGTATCTAAACAAACTCGAACCACACTGTGCCAAAGTTATTAATAAAGAAAACTTTCATTAATTCATTTTTTATTTAATTTCAGTCGAGGTAAAACATTCTCAACTTTTTTCGCAAGGGTGTCATTACACAACCCATTCTTTTTTGACAAATGGTAAGTTCCGTATATCTAATTAGAAGGATTACCATATATAACACAAAATCTCTCCGCCGATTCTTTTTAGTCGAGCCTCTTGATCTGTCATTATACCTTGAGAAGTCGAAAGGATTACAATTCCTATTCCGCCTAAAATTCGTGGAATTCGTTGAGAGTTAGAATAGATTCGTAGACCCGGGCGACTTATTCTTTTTAAATTTAAAATATTTTTATAGGATTCTTTCTTATTTCGTCTATGTCTTAAGGTTAAAATAAAAAAATATTGGTTGTTTTCGCGATGTTTCCTTACGTTTTCGATAAAACCCTCTCGTAAAAGTATTTTCACAATGCTTTCGGTAATATTAGTCGATCCTATCCGAACCGTTCCTTTTCTATTCATGTCAGCATTTCGTATAGAGGTTATTATATCAGCAATAGTGTCTTTCCCCATGATAAGTTTAAATTCCTTAATTGTTTGTTCTATAATTTTGATATAATCAACATGTTTTTTTCTTTTATTTATATATAGATATAGACGAATTATATATTAATATATGAATGAAATTATTAATATTTTTAAGGGTATATGCGTGATACACAATCTATTAATTTATTTTATTTAAAGACTTTTAATCCTATACTCACTATCGATATTTAGGTCTTATAATACCTCAGGAGCTAGTGAAACTATTTTTGTAAAGTTTAATTGTCGTAATTCCCGCGGGATCGCCCCAAAAACTCGAGTTCCTTTTGGATTTCCTTCTTGATCAATGACAACTGCGGCGTTGTCATCATATCGTATTATCGTCCCATTGTTACGTTTGAGTTCTTTACAAGTACGTACAATTACAGCTCTGATCACTTCTGATCTTTCTAGAGGAGTATTTGGTATTGCTTCCTTGATTACAGCAACAATAACGTCACCAATATGCGCATATCGGCGATTACTAGCTCCTATTATTCGAATACACATCAATTCTCGAGCCCCGCTGTTGTCGGCTACATTCAAATAGGTTTGTGGTTGAATCATATCATTTTTTTTGTATCTTTTCTTTTAATGCAAAGTACGAAGTCAAAAAATATTGTTTGTCAAAAAAACCTTCTAATCGTTTTATCCTTAAATTTCAATGTTATTTAGCTTTTTAATTCTTTATTCCTATTTAGAAATAATGAATTGTGTTTTTATAGGCATTTTTGATGCCGCTATTGAAATAGCTTTTCTGGCTATATTTTCGGGTACCCCACCTATTTCATAAAGAATTTTACCTGGTTTAACCACAGCTACCCAATACTCTGGGGATCCTTTCCCAGAACCCATACGCGTTTCCGCGGGTCTTACTGTAACTGGTTTGTCCGGAAATATACGTACCCAAATTTTTCCACCACGTCGTACATTTCGTGTCATTGCTCGTCGCCCTGCTTCTATTTGTCTAGATGTGATCCAAGCGGGTTCAAGTGTTTGAAGAGCATATCTGCCAAAACAAATACGATTCCCACGAGAAGATATTCCTTTTAGTCTTCCTCGATGTTGTTTACGAAATCTGGTTCTTTTTGGGTTATAGTTGATGGTTTTTTTCTAAATTATAAATCCCACCTCTACTACAGAACTGAACGTGAGAATTTCGTCTCATCCAGCTCCTCGCGAATTAAAAAAAAGCTTGTATTAAGATATAGATGTAATTAATGATTAAGCCTATTAATCATAGTATTGTGTTTTTTTTATCTGATCTCTTATAAATTTGTGTATGTTTTTTTCGAAATGGAATCCACGATAAATTTTATTTCTATTTATTTAAAAATAACGTAATATCATTATCTCAAATGTACTTTTTGTTATTTGTTATAGTTAGAATATTCTGACAAATCCTTCTTTTATTTTATCTTTATATTTTTTTTTATTTTAATATAAAAAAAAACACACACAAATTTCCGCCGGCGAATATTTACTCTTTCAATATCTATTTAAGTTTGCTATTTATACCACGGGGTCTCAGAATCAAAATTAGAATAGATAATAAAGTTTCTGGTTTATTCCGCCATCCTGTCCAATGAATTACTAAGATTTGTTTTTCACTAGAATCCTCTATATTCATGGGTTCCGTCGTTCCCATCGCTTCTTGAGTAATCATTAGGCCCGAATTCTACAATGGAGCTCTTACATGAAATTTTGAAGTTAAATTTGTTTTTGAGTCAATTTTCTCAGTTTTTATTGGCTCAAGGCTCTTAATTTTTTGTTTACAGATTTAGCTAAATATTAGTTTAGTAATGAATCTGTATTGATGCTTTATTACATTGCTTTTCTTACGGTGACCTCATAGAATTTCAAAATTGGAATCATATATCATTAATATTAAATTTTTTATCTCTTTCTTTCATCCTTCCATTTATCCGCATACTTTTTGATTACCTTTCCTAACTTATAATCATATTTCTTTATTCTTTTTTTTTTTATTCAGTTGCTACAATAATATGATCAGCCTAACATATCTTGACTAATTTTTTTGGATCCAGATAATGCGAAGCAATGAGCTGCTTAGGTTATTTATTAATGCTAGAGTTATTAATTGCTCTTATTAGGTAAGTTTTTTTTTTTTTTTTATCTTAATCTATTAATCTAAACGAATCCTAAAACAACGAGTCACACACTAAGCATAGCAATTATATCAAAGGAGTTTTGATGTAAATTTTTATTCAACCTTATAGAATTGCTTTTTTTTTCTTATTGTCTTAAAAAAGAAGATGTCTTAAAAAAGAAGACTGCAATTTTTTTATTACTGTTTTAGTACTTTTTATTATTGTTTTAGTACTTTTTATTACTGTTTTAGTACTGTATAGTGTTATACTACATATACATAGTTTTCATTTTTTATCATTAGATAAAATGTAAAGACGAATAAAGTTTTTTTATTCTTCGTCTACGAATATCCAAATTTTTATTCCTAAGACCCCATAAATTGTTCGAACTGTATAGGAACAATAATCAATTTTAGCTTCAATTGTTTGTAAAGGAACTCTGCCTTCTCTGATCCATTCAACACGTGCAATTTCTTTTCCGTCAATACGTCCTGCAATTTGTACTTGAATTCCTCGTGTATTCGCCTGTTCAGTTAATTCAATAGCTTTTTTCATTGCTTTTCGAAACGAAACGCGATTTTTTAATTGGCCAGCTATAAATTCGGCAAGAATATTAGGATGCCCGTACGGGTTGTAAATTCTTGTAATAGCAATGTTGAGTTTTCTATTGACACAATTTAGTTTTTTTTGAACATTCATCTGCAATTCTTCGACTTTTCGGGGTTTATCTTCAATTAATAATTTTGGAAATCCCATATAGATTATGATCTGAATGAGATCGATTCTTTTGTGAATTTCGATACGTGCAATTCCCTCCATACCGGAGGATATTCTTATAGTTTTTTGGACATAATTTTTAATACAGTCTCGTATTTTTTTATCTTCTTCTAAACCTTCCGAATACTTTTTTGGTTGTGCAAACCAAAGAGAATGATGACTTTGGGTTGTACCAAGTCTGAAACCAAGTGGATTTATTTTTTGTCCCATAGGCCTCCACGACTGTATGTATCATAACATGTTAGATTTCTGTTTTCATTGCTGCATCCAGGTTTTTTTAAATACATTACATATTCTTCATATTGTTGATAGAAGGAGATATCTTCCAATACAATAGTTATATGACAAGTGGATCTTTTTATTGGGTAACTCCGTCCTCGGGCACGAGGTTTTAATTTTTTCACAGTATTTCCTTGGTTCACTTCAGCTTTACTAATGATTAAATTGGTTTCTTTGAAACCCTTATTGTGACTAGCATTTGCTGCTGCAGAATAAACCAATTTAAAAATGGGATAAC